AGGACGAACCGGCCTCCGTGGATATCTTTGCTTCAGAACAAAACAATTAGAATTAGGCTCGGTCAACTGGAATGTGTATTATCCATATAGGAGATCTTCCAATTGAGAAGATCCATCGACCTGAGACGAAGAAAAAGGTCTACCTACTATTTTATTTAGTTATTCAGTTAAACCAATGATTCATTATTGGAGCAGATAGCAACAACTATTTCATCGGACATGCGTATTTTTGATTTTCCGATGGATTGACATGGTTTCATTAATGGAAATTGTTTGATGTAATGAGTAAATAGGCTCTTTCGCCGTTCAAGAATTCTTGTTTAGGCAGTTCATATCATCCATACATAGTGTTTTGATCTAAGATTTCAATTCTTCCAGCTTTCTGCAGTAACATATTGTTCCATGGAGCTAAGATCCAAAATATGGAATAAACAAGTATTTCCACGACTCTACCACCTGGCCAATTCTGTTCCACTTAATCCCTTTTTCATGGCCACATATCTTTATTTTATGGCTAAGGAATGGGAAATCTTTCTCCTGTTACATGAATCAAATGTTTCATTTCATCTGGGAAAAGCCATCTCTTTCTCAACAATGTCTTTGTCATTTGATCCAATAACGTTCCGTTAGATAGGAACAGATTTGATAAATACTGATAACTCTCAGATAGAGTATTAGAACGGAAAGATCCATTAGATAATGAACTATTGGTTCTAAGCCATCTGTGGCGATGAATCAACAATTCGAAGTGCTTTTCTTGCGTATTCTTGATGAACCAGTGTTTATACATAGATGTAGGAGGATTTGTTTGGGAAGTAATAAGCCCCTTTAACATCTCTTCATCTGCAAAGAATTCTCGACGGGAAAACACAGAGACAAAGGACTGATCTTTGAATAGGAAAAAGAATGGATCCGCAGGATCCCAAATGAATTGGCTTATTCGAAAAAAGCCTTGTTCTTTGGAAAATCTATCTCGTGTCTGGTACTGCATGGTTCCACTCTGCAAGAACTCTGAATCATTCTCTTGAAGCTCATCCTCTTTATGATAAATGATCCGCTTGCCCCGAAATGACCCGGCCCAATAAGGAAATCCCAATTCAGTGGGCCTTTCGATACAATCAAATATATTGCCATAAGGGCGCCATATTCGAGGAGCCCAAACTATGTGATTGAATAAATCCTCCTCCATCTGTTGTGAGTCGAAGGCTCCTTCCCCTTCTTCAAACTCCGATTCGTATTTTTCATATAGAAATCTCTGATCAACGATAGAACAAGATCCATTTTGCATCATATCTAACTGATTCCTTGGTTCGGACCGAAGAAGTAGTGTCACTCGATTATTATCAAACTGGCTGCAATCTTTTTCTGTCCGTGAGGATCCCGCCAGAGCGCCTTCTACTTCTAATAGGCCATGAACTAGATCAGAATCATTCTCAACGAAGCCATAAGAAGTGATCCAATTTTTTTCATTGGGTCCGGATGAAGACCAAAGATCTTGAGCGACCGATCCGGCAGAACAACTCAAAAGATAAAGAAGTATCGTTAATTTCTTCATGCTCGTTCCAAGTTCGAAGTACCATTTGTACAAATAAGAATCCCCTTCCTTACATGATTTCTTCTTCATATAGATAGATATAGGATCTATGGGGCAATTACTTAGAAGTACATTTTGTGCAACAGTCCTTCCTATCTGATAGAAAAGGATCTCATGATCCTGAACCGATCTTACCTGGGATCGCAAATCCCAAGTTTGTCTATGAAGAGCTGATCTAATTGTATTAGTTTCTATAATTGATTTCTTCTGTGTAATACTAATTGATAGGACCTCATTGATAAGTGCTACAAGATCTCGTGCATTGAAACCCATGGTTATGGACCCGAATCCGTTAGTATGGAACATTTTCTTTTCCAAGTGAAATCCTCTAGTATAGGAAAGAATGAAAAAGTGCTTTCGTTGTTGTGGAATAAGAAGCCTTCGTATCTTAATACATGTATTTAATTTATTCGGAGCTATTAGAGCGGGATCCACTTTTTGGGGAATATGAGTCGAAGCAATAACAAGAATATTTCTAGTGGAACATCTTTCACAATCCCTGGAGAGATAGTTCTCTAATAGACCGAGGGATAAGTAATTCGACTCATTCACATACAGATCATGAATGTTTGGAATCCATATTATGCAAGGAGACATTGCTTTTGCTAATTCGAATTGAAGGGTGATATCAAATCGGTCTATTTTTGGCGTCATATCCATAATAGTTAGCACATTCGTCATAGTTAGCAGCTCCATATCAAGGTCATCATCAATATCGTCACTATCATCAATATCGATATTGTCACTATCATCAAAATAGATATCGTCACTATCATCAAAATCGATATCGTCAATAGGATAACCTTTAGACTTATCATACAGGAACTTGTTTGGAAATACCGTAATGAAAGGAACATAGGAGTTTGTCGCTAGGTATTTGACCAAATAGGATCGTCCAGTTCCTAT